CAAAGAACTATTCAGAGTGCCTCGAGCTCCTTTTAAAACTTGTTGGAAAACCTGTTGTCGGACTTGCTGAACCGCCCTTTGGTGGTCAAAACGAATGATTTCATTTTTGTAATTTTCTAATTCTTCCAAAGTCTTATAAGTTGACTTAATCAAATTCAATTTTTCTCGTTCTATCTCCGAGTATCCATTCACTCGAAATGGATCTGCTTCCCTTTCGACTTTACGTAAGCGAGCCCGGGCTTTTTCCAGCCGTTGAATGGCCCCCCCCTGCAGTTCCTCTGAATTTCGAATAGTATTCAGGATCTTCCGTTTTCGATTATCTAATAAATCACTTAATGAAAGTAGATTATCTTTCCATTCATCTCAAAACTTACATGATCCCTTCCCGAACCAAACATGAATTTTTCGATTCATTTGGCTCTCACACTCAATGACTTAAACTTTTTAAGTATGGGGGCAATTCCCATATCTTTTTTTTTTAATGGAATGAGCCTATCCTCTACCTCTCTTCTCTATTCATATTCCAAGATGTCGCGACTAATCACTAATCCAAGACCAGAATATTTTGAGGACTCTTCTGACGGAACAAAACAAAAATATTGAATTGTCAGCAAAGTTGTTTCTTTTTTTCGTCAAATCCAAAGAATTCTTCTTACTTTATATTATACACAGGTCACCGATTCAGCATAAAAAGCGGTTGATTGAAATATTTCAAATATTTTGCATTCCAATAAAAGAAAAGGCTAAAATAATTTTATCGACATGAGTGTTTTATATCGAAAAAAACAAATTCCAATTATTCATTTTGCAAACATTTCTATTCTATATTAATATAGTAGTAGAAAGAGTACCATGCTGTGTCTGGACTTCAAACAGTTTGGTTTAGCTTTAACCATGTTAATGACCCCACACTATTGGTTTGGTTGATAGAGAATCAAAGTAGATTTACCAATGAATCACGAAATGCTATGGTTCTTAAATATGATTTGAAATTGATTCAGAAGTAATTCGCGGAATCGTGCACCTTTTTGATCTAGTTATAATGAAAAAAAGTACAGCTGGTTGGATCCAGCCTATTCTTGAAATAAACAACTCGCACGCACTCCCTTTCCAAAAAAGATCAATACACCAAGGACTACACTTAGATTTATTGGATTTGTTGCTAAAATATCGGTATTAAACCCGAAACTCCCGGCAAATGACCAGCGAACCAAGGAAACGAAAGAATCGGTTATATTTTTCATATTATCTCCTCTTTTAGATAGACTAAAAAAAAATACGTAATTTGCATATTTATAGGATTAAACAAAGGGATTCGCAAATAAAAGCGCTAATGCTACAACCAGTCCATAAATTGTTAAAGCTTCCATAAAAGCCAGACTAAGCAATAAAGTACCTCGTATTTTTCCCTCCGCCTCGGGTTGTCTCGCGATACCTTCTACAGCTTGACCCGCAGCAGTACCTTGACCTACTCCAGGTCCAATAGAAGCAAGCCCGACGGCCAACCCAGCGGCAATAACAGAAGCGGCAGAAATCAGTGGATTCATGATAAGTTCCTCGCACTAAAATAAAGAAATAGTTAATGATACAATCGTCCAATGAATTATGACTTAATTATTCCATCGCTAAGATTCATCCAGTCGAAATAACTAAGAACTCGGAATTGAAGTAATAATAATCTTAGTATTAAACCATAAAAGCTACTTCGATATCTCTTTTTTAGTTCCGATCCACAGGATTTTTGTGAATCCATACGACTTTTGTTCTTCCATTTCTTCTTTCAAAACCCTTTTTTAATTCTTCGTTCGTTAGTTTTCTTTATTTCATCGCTTTATTCATTCACATTCAATTCACAGGCAAAGACCAAACCGAAGAATTTCTATTGGAATCTCTATCTAAGTTCACAATAGTAGGGCGGATTAGATATATCTTTAGTTGATATATAACTATCAATATCTAATATCATATATACATGTCTTTCTTCCATAACGTAAACCAACTATTCATATCTTCATATCTTAGATTCAAACTATTCGTATCTTAAAGTCAATCGTCTTCTAGAATCATTCTTGGAACCATACACAAGAGTTGGCTTAGAGTCATTAGATCCCATATACCCAATTCTGTTCCCCTCTCCCAATCAACCCATTTTTTATGAATCTCGTTTGGCGAATCGTTGCATAGAAATAAACAGAAGTATTTTATTCCGGTAAGGTCATTCACTTTAATTATTTAATTATTTATTAATATTTTCTTTTGGTCAATCGTTGAATTGAATAAAATCAACTGAAATGGGAATCATTCTAGAAAGCATCTTTCTTTTTCTTTTTTTTTTTAATCACACACCGTGTAAATTGTGATACTATGATACTATAATAATTTTTATATTAAGAATTTTTATTCAAATAATGACTCCTTATATTTGAATTGAATGAACAAAACAATAGAATGATAATATTCATTGGCAGGAGTATGATATAATAAAGCCAAACATGAATTTTAGGAAAAAGATCTTTTTGATCTCTTTCCTTTTTTACAATTCCCCAATATCTGAATTTTTTTTCTATGACTCTTGGTCGTATATCCCGTATTTGTCTATTTCTATTTGTATATTGATGTTTCCTAAGTGGATTATCTTTAGTTACGCATACACCGCGTTATTCTAAGCTAAAAAAAAAAGAGACTATTTCGAAAACTAGTCAATGATGGCCCTCCATAGATTCGCCTATATAAGCCGCCGCTAAAGTTGCAAAAATAAGAGCTTGAATACCGCTTGTAAATAATCCAAGGAACATCACAGGTATAGGAACCACTAAAGGTACTAAAGAAACAAGAACAACAACTACTAATTCATCAGCTAATATATTCCCGAAAAGTCGAAAGCTAAGTGATAAAGGTTTTGTGAAATCTTCTAAAATGTTAATGGGTAAAAGAATTGGAGTCGGTTGAATGTATTTACTGAAATAACCTAATCCCTTTTTAGAAAGACCTGCATAGAAATATGCTACTGACGTGAGCAAGGCTAAAGCAACGGTAGTATTGATATCATTCGTAGGTGCAGCTAACTCCCCATGGGGTAACTGTATTATTTTCCAAGGTAAAAGAGCACCGGACCAATTCGAAACAAAAATAAATAGAAACATAGTTCCAATAAAGGGAACCCATGGACCATATTCTTCTCCAATCTGAGTTTTGCTCACGTCTCGAATAAATTCAAGGACATATTCGAAGAAATTTTGACCGGCAGTCGGAATAGTTTGTGGATTCCGAACAGCTATAAGGGCTGAACCTAATAAGATAGCAATTACAACCCAAGAAGTAATAAGTACTTGGGCATGGACTTGTAAACCTCCTATTTGCCAATAGAAATGTTGGCCTACTTCCACACCGGATATATCGTATAACCCTTTTAGTGTGTTACTGGAACACGATATAACATTCATATTGCCCTCTAACCGAAATAGAACTTTAAAAAGAATTATTTTGATTCAACCCTCTCCCTTTCGACTTGTATACTTTAATTAGAATTATCCGTTTTGAATACCCGCTAATCACATAATATCCACGGTTTTTTTTTTAATTTCTTTTCTTTTATGCGATTCAAGAAGAGTAACCGATTCCAAAAATCCATGTAGTTACCAAAAAAATTTATTTATCTTATTATTAATCAAGGATTTCGTATATAGCTAGAACGACCCTCACAAAATGCAAATACAAATTTATTAAGAATTAATCGGATTGAAGCTATAGCGTTATCGTTTGCTGGAATCGAAATATCTGCGAGATCGGGGTCACAATTTGTATCGATTAAACAAATTGTTGGAATTCAAAAAGCGATACATTCTCGAAGAGCCGTATATTCTTCTTGCTGATCAACGACGATTACAATATCCGGTACCCCCGTCATATATTGAATCCCGCCCGGATACGTTTGCAAGCGTGATAATTGTCTCTTCAGGATAGCTGCATCTCTTTTTGGAAGACGGTTGAGTCTCCCCGTCTTTTGTTCCGCTCTCAAATCCCTGAACTTATGAAGTCTCGTTTCTGTAGTGGACCAATTCGTTAACATACCACCGAGCCTTTTTTTATTAATATAATATAATGACACCGGGTTCTTATTGCAGCTCGTGCTACTAAATCCGCTGCTTTATAACAAGCTTCTGATAAAAAACGAGCAGTTCTTGTCAGATTTGGAATATGAATACCTTTATGTTTTGCTGAGATATAAGGTGACATTCTAGGATTCCATTTCCTAGTACCATGACCAAAAGGAATTCCTGCTTCCATCATCTCTTCAAAATTGATATTCCACTATCTTCTTGCCATTTCTCCCCATACTTCACTTCCTCTTTTTTTTATCAACTCTTTTTTTTATCAACTCTTTTTTTTATCAACTCTTTTTTTGATAAAAAAAAGAGTTGATAAAAAAAAGAGACGAGGTGCCCTGAAATAAATAATTGTTCCAATGGAACCTTCTCTTCTACCAGAGATTGGCCATTGATACACAATCCAGGCCACTCATTACTTTCTATTCGTTATTATCTTTCTTTTCTTACTATTAAGAAATCAAAGGATCAAAAATAGTTAAGAGAATCCGCTCCTTAGGACTCATTAAATCCTCTAAATGATTGTTCTGATGTATCATGTAAAGTCTTTGAAATGCAAAAGTCTAATAATTCTCTGTGGTGTAAGAAAATCATCCCCCCCCCCGAATAAATTCTTTTTTTTTTTGTTTCCAAAAGAATATTGTTATGCTGCCGTGAACAGTGCACTAATGCTTTGAATCCGGTACCAACGGGTATCATCCCTCCCAGAACAACGTTCTCTTTCAGGCCTTTCAACCAGTCGATACGACCCCGGAGAGCTGCTTTTGCTAAAACCCGAGCGGTTTCTTGAAAACTTGCTTCAGATATAAAACTTTGAGTATTCAGAGACGCTCTCGTTATTCCCAATAATATAGCTCGATAACAGATCGCTTCTTCCAAAGCACGCCCCGTTCGCTCCGCTCGTAACAATCCAATAAGTTCGCCGGGTAAAAAAATATTAGACATTCCATCTTCTGAAACCAACACTTTTGATGTTATTTGACGTACAATAATTTCGATATGTCTATTATGGATTTGGACCCCCTGGGATCGATAAACCTTTTGGATCTTATTAACCAAAGAGATACGACTTTGCACTATAGTTAGCTCAGCACCAATTAAGAATCCCCAAGGAATCCCAAGAATTCTTGTTATACGCGCGTTCCAACCCTCAACTCTTTTTTCTAGGTTCATCGATATTGAATCAATCGAACGCACTTCTAACACTTGTTCTACTTTTGGAAGACCCTGCGTTATATCACCAGATCTTGATTTTTCATATATAAATGTAATTAATGTATCTCCTTCATAAAGGATTTCTCCATAATGCCCATGAACAGTTGCTCCTGGAGTAGCCAAATAAGGCTTAGCTGATCTTATTACTACAGAGCCAGCTTGAACAATTAAAACTTGACCTGATTTGAGGTGTGGTCCATTTGTGGCTATACATATATTTTCACAAATAAACTGCCCAAGACTCATTATTGTGGACATTTCCTCACAATAATTATGATGGATAAAATACAAATTCAAATTAAATGGATTCAAAACAATCTTACTGTCTGGATCAGGATTATAAATTCTCTCGTTTTCATCCATTAAATAAAATTTACGTACTTGAAAAGTCTGTTTAAAATTATCAAGTTTCAAATAGTTAGTTACCGAAATCGGATTATAAGTTATTAAATAGTAAAATGAATAAAAATTCGCAATTTGAAGGACTGTTCCTAAGGGTCCCAACGAATTCCTAATTGGAATTAGAGGATCTTTTTGAATGTGAATTGATTGCTTTATCACATTATGATATTTGATATCGTTGAATGGACCCATTCGAAAACAATTAGATGATGACAAAATTATCAAAGATTGGCATTCCTTATTTCTATTCAACAAGGTATGAATAGTTCCTTGATTTTTGCTAAGTGATTGTTGAACCCTTGCCTTGAAATAAATGGAGTAAAACGGATTTATATTGGTGCGATCTGGACCATTATCAGAGATCAATCCTGGACTTGACGGAGCATTCCTTTTTCTGATATACGAAATATGGGATTGCACTAAGTCGATTCTTAGGAAATCTCGAATCATACCATTTGTACTTACTTCAACAAAGGAAGCACAGACCTCTTCGACGGAAGAACTTTTCTTGTCTTGGTCCCAATTCAAGACTAAACAAGTTCGAACTAATTGAATACTTGTGTCAGAAATACCCCGAAAGGGTTTGCCCTTTCCATAAAGGATATAATTGACAACTCGAAGGTGCATATTATCCTTTTCCCGCAGCAGATCCTGGGGGAAGAGTGTTGCTAAATTGATACCGTTCGCTATTTCATATGTGACTACGGGTCGAACCAAAACAAAATGCTTTTTCTTGGTAGGTGTGATCCGTTGGACATAGATCCATTTTTTCAATTTTTTTGATTCCCGGGTGGATTCCTTAAGTTCTTTTTTTCCCGTTTCCGGCGGTATCAAGATGCCACTGTGTCGGGATATCTTATCCGTTTCCCCAGGAAAATGGATATCCCCAGAAAAAATTTTTAGTTCAATCCCCCCTTTTTTTTTCTCCACTCGGACCAATCCGCCCACTTGGCTTCTTCTATTTAAAGCGATTCGGGTATCTACTCCAATGATACTATTATTCCGTACCATTACGTAAGAAGATTCGGGTAAAATATGCACTTCCTCGGGAATGAAAAAAAAGCGATCAATTTTCATTTGAAATTTTGGCTTAATTTTTTTGACTCCTCGATACTCAATCAAGTCCTCTTTTTTGACGATTGAATGCGCCCCTATAGTCCCATATTTAGTAATTCCTGAATTCTTTCTTCTGTATCGAGGATCATCAAAATAAGCAAGAATACTATTTTTACGGAAAATACCCTTTATGGGTATTTCAATCGAGATACCTGAATGGGGCATTAGTTCTTTCTCTTGTTCTTGAATGGATTGGAACGGAATGAGAAATTGATTTCTTCGCCTTTTTGCCAATAAATCAGAATTCTTGTGGAGAATTGCAGGATGTATGAGATTACAATGACGAATACCTATGATTCGATTAAATCCCGAATAATCAAAAATACCATCTTCTTTTTTATCAGAAAAATCTGACCTAACTAATTGGTGTCTCACTTGATCATTATTCACTGAGAGGCTAGAAATATATCTTCGTTCGACAGAATGAGAATGGATGTTCAGTTGATCTTGATCCTTGTGGAGTGAAAAAGAAACTACACCGGATCTGCACGAACCTCCTGATAATATCCATAAATGACTTGTTTTTGGTAAGAGCCGGACATTACTATATTGAAATTCGGGTGCATGGTACACGTCGGTACTCCAGTGCATTTCTCCCTCTGAGTCAGAATAAATATGTTTTCGAACCCTCTCCTTAAAATTCAAAGTGTATGTTCCCGCC